CCTTGATTGGCTCTTCCCAGAGGAACGATCTATTTTATTTGATTGATGGATCCAATATTATAATGAATTAAAAAAGAGAGTTAATGAATTAAAAAAGAGAGTGTTCTTATTCGAACCGCCTTGTGATCTTCAACCAATTATGTGCTTCAATATAATTACCTGGAGTAAGCGCTATAGCTTGTTTCCAATATTCAGCAGCTTGATCGGACCAAGCCTCCGCAATTTCAGAATCTCCCTGTCGAATGGCCTGTTCTCCCCGGCCGGAATAGGTGGGTCAATTCCTTCCCTTAGAACCGTACTTGAGAGTTTCCTACCTCATACGGCTCAGCAATCAATTCTTTTGGTGTCCCATCTTAATCTACCATATCTAACTGAATAGGATTTCTCGTAAATCTATCCCATTTTTTTTTCTCGGGTTAACCAGAAGAGGTTAATTACATGAGTTTCAAACTCTAATTTTGATCAATAATCAGTTTTATCTTTTCTCCCACCTTCAGAAGAACATAGGTATCTACCCCTATCGTTAGAATTTTCTGAAAGGTAACTATCTCGGTTTCATATAGAAAGTCATATAGAATCTTTGAAAAGGACTTTCCTCCAGAAGAAAGAAAGGACTTACTATCTTTGGGATCTGATGCTACACCGCTGCTCAATACCTTAGTAGATCGACTCTATTACATAAGTTGATTCCTAACTTTTATCTCATATCATGACATAAGTAAGCAGTTCTTATTGTATCGGCCCCCAAACCTCGCTAATTGATCTTTACGGTGCTTCCTCCATCAATTAGATCCTTTATCCATAGAATCTAGTATATAGGCCATACCTATTTCTTCATATTTCGGCTCGTATGAAGTCTCTTTCTTTGCTACAGCTGATAAAAATCGTTGCTTTGAACGATGCATATGTAGAAAGCCTATTTTGTTTCTAGTATTTACTAGAAGATTTGATCTTTCTTTCCTTCTTTCTATAGTGGAGATAGTCGCACGTAATGACAGATCACAGCCATATTATTAAAAGCTTGTGGTAAGAATGGGTTTCGTTCGAGTGCCCGGAAATAATATTCCAAAGCCTTCGTATGTTCTCCGTTGCTTGTGTGGATAAGGCCTATGTTATAGAGTATATAACTTCGATCATAGGGATCAATTTCTGGTCGCGTAGCTTCATAATAATTTTGTAAAGCTTCCGCATAATTTCCTTCGGATTGAGCCGACATCCGTTACGGTCGTTCATTCTATTCAAAGAATCTCCGTTCCAGAACCGTACGTGAGATTTTCATCTCATACGGCTCCTCCCTTCTGTGCATAGTAATAAGGGAAATAATCCATGGAATCAAAAAAGATTGAAATATTTTTATTATGAACTGACAGGGGCTGGTGTTTTTACAAGAAATCTCTAGCCATCCTTCCTGCAAGAGGTCTGTCTTTTCTTAACACCAAGCGTGTTGGTGCTAGATAGAAATGGTAACTCCAACAATTTCTTTGTCCTCAACGCCCCCTATTTCCAGGAATTAGTCACTTCAACGATCTTCGATGGTTATACGGGTATCCAAAGTACGAACGAGATGGATGTTTGTTGTCCCAACCATTCTTGTTAGTCCCGATCCCGATAAGGAAAAGGAGTAATTTATAACAAAGTTTTCGTGTTGTTGATTCCTAGGTGTAGTGCTTCTTCCCCTATGCGGCCTATTGGTACTAGTGAAGTAGTATTGACCTGCAATACAGAACCTATAGGTTAACCTTTCGCTCAATACTAGAATCGACAATTGAAGCATCTGAGGCTGCATCAATCGGGGATACACGACAGAAGGAATTGTTCTATCTCCAAACTAACTTCACCTTCATCAAGCGTAGGTTTATTTCAAGAATCTTTTTTCTTTGTATCCCGAATCATGTCTCTTTCTCATAAGACTGAGGGCGGTAAATAAATAAAAAAAAAAAGAATCAAATCGCACCATCTCTGTAATAGGTAAATGCCTCCTTTTCTCCTGAAGTTGTCGGAATTATTCGTAATAAGATATTGGCTACAATTGAAGAGGTCTTATCAATAAAATTTCCATTTATCCGAGATCTAGGCATAGTTAACAGTCCATTCGATAATTCTTCTCATTCCCCCTCGAGGGAAAATGATCCCACAAACAAAGGAATTGTACAGTACGAAATCACATAAAAACAAACAGACTCATTCTAAAAAAAAAGGATGTGGACCTTCCACTCAAATTGTCCCTTTTGGACAGGGATAGATAGGAAATATTTGAATCCGATTGGATTTCATTCAAATTGAGTAGTATACCAATTATTACTATTTTATCGAAGTTGAGGAATCAAGGAATTTTTCCTACGGATTCTGAGAACTCGAGAAGTTTTTTTGTATCCCTCGAGCCTACGGAAGATCTTTCTTTGACGAAAAGTTTTCTATTTAGAATTTAATTGATCGGTCGTACCTGTATTGCAATAATATGAATGACTCGCTATTCACTCGGTTTCTGGGTCATAATCATAAGATTATGTAGGAGAGATGGCCGAGTGGTTCAAGGCGTAGCATTGGAACTGCTATGTAGACTTTTGTTTACCGAGGGTTCGAATCCCTCTCTTTCCGTACCTTCACCTAATTCACCAACGTTACCAACCGCAATGTATCAAATAACAATTGATACCATTATTCCAACAGTAAGACCTTTATTTGATAGAGATTCTTCCTAATTACTGTGGTATGGAAAATGCCGGAAAGAGTGGAAAAGAATGAAAATCTCACTGCTGATCCATTTGTGATACGTGAGTGGGAGAAAAATCCGGATCAAACCCCTTATTTACTTGACTTTGGCGAAAAAGGGGGGGCAAAATTGCCCGAAGCTTTGTTATTTTAGTTAGGTTCAAGTCTGACGAGAATAATATTCTACGACTAGCAACTCATTGATTTTCAAACCGATCCATTTACTATCTATTATTTGATTTACTAATCCTTTATATTGGGATGAGTGAAAAGTCAAATGTTTTGCCAATTCCTCGTGGGGGGATGAATCAATATAATTTTGAATCAAAGCTCTGGATCTTTGTTCATCTCTCGTAGTAATAATATCTCGGGGTTTGCAGCGATAACTTGGGATATTTACTATACGACCATTAACTAAAATATGTCTATGGTTAACTAATTGCCTGGCTCCGGGAATGGTCGAAGCCATACCCAATCGAAAAAGGATGTTATCCAAACGCATCTCAAGTAGTTGTAGTAAAACCTGCCCTGTTGACCCTTTGGCTTTTCCAGCTATACGAACATATCTAAGCAATTGTCGCTCTGTCAGACCATAATGAAAACGCAATTTTTGTTTTTCTTCTAGACGAATACGATATTGAGATCTTTTCCCGGAACGCGATTGGTTTCTAAGATCACTTCCCGGTCTAGGTCTTTTACTAGTTAGTCCCGGTAAAGCTCCCAGACGACGTATTTTTTTGAAACGAGGCCCTCGGTAACGAGACATAAAGACTCCCCCCCTTATTTTTTTATTTATTTTATTGAAATTTCATTTTACAGAATAAACCTAAGTCAGACTGAACTAAACGATAAACGAAGATAAATCTACTGAAGTACTACAAAGAAGAATGATGAATTGTATCAATATCCGGATTATTTTGTATATATAGGAAGTTAAGGATCCTTTTCTTGATTTGTTCTGTAGAGATTTCACTGCTCCAATCAGTTTTTTATTCATAGTTGTAAGTTCCCACGACATAATAGATCGGTGACCCGACATTTGTAAAAGAAAAAAGGGAGGAGTCTTTTCAATATTCCTTGATCTCAAGGAGACATTATCAATCATGGAAAAAATCGGACAAATAGAGAAAAGCCGGCTATCGGAATCGAACCGATGACCATCGCATTACAAATGCGATGCTCTAACCTCTGAGCTAAGCGGGCTCACATAACAGAAATAGTGCATAGGAATTCGGTAAACTACCGGAATCTTAACTATATAATAATTAATATTAATAGAATGAAGAATCGAATTCTATTCCATTAAAAATGATTAATTAATATCATAAGAATATTCTTCTATATTAGAATATAACTATAACTATATAGAATTTTTATTGAAAATTCGAGTGATTTATATTATCATTCTATTAATTCTTATTATATTTTCTATTATTATTAGATTAGAAATTTTATTATTAGAAATTTCTATTTCTTTGATTTCGAATTTTTTTTCTTTAAATGCAAAATATTACATTTGAAATAATTATATATAACTATATCCATATTAGTTATAGCAGATTCTATTAATTCTAAATTCTATTAGATTAGAGCGGATCGGTCCTAAGGAAAGGATAAGATAAGAATGCAATTCAGATCATAATGAGACATTCCTCTGGTTTCATTCGGAAAGGGAGGAGATAGGACGAAAAAAAAAGAAGAATGAATATCGACCGTTCCAGTATTCCCAATCGCGCGGGAAAAATGAGAGGGAGAGAGACATGTATATGTGGGATATATCCATCCATATTGAATTGCAGATACATCAATGATAGAATCATTTCCGATTGGACCAAATACTGGCCCACCGATAGAGATGAAAGAAGATGGGTAAGAAATAGGAGCAGACACTTTTTCGATATAGGAATCGGTATCTAATGAATTCAAGGGTTCCAACATAAGAGGGGGGATCACAATGAGATCTCGGCCTCATAAGGGGGATATGGCGAAATTGGTAGACGCTACGGACTTGATTGGATTGAGCCTTGGTATGGAAACCTACTAAGTGGTAACTTCCAAATTCAGAGAAACCCTGGAATTAAAAATGGGCAATCCTGAGCCAAATCCTGTGTTCAAAAAACAAGGGTTCAGAAAGCGAGAATCAAAAAAGGATAGGTGCAGAGACTCAATGGAAGCTGTTCTAACAAATGGAGTTGACTGCATTGGTAGAGGAATCGAATCCTTCTATCGAAACTACAGAAAAGATGACCCTGTATACGTACGTATACATACTGAAATATCAAATAATT